GCAAGAAAAAGTCTCATTCAAAGAGAGAAAAAGAGACAAGTATTGGAACAGAAATATCATTCGATTCGTCAATCTTTGGAAAGAGAGATAAGCAAAATTTCATCATTAGATGACAAATGGGAAATTCATAGAAAATTGCAATCCTCACCACGTAATAGTACACCTACACGTCTTCATCGACGTTGTTTTCTGACTGGGAGATCCAGAGCCAACTATCGGGACTTCGGTCTATCCGGACATGTACTTCGTGAGATGACCCACGCATGTTTGTTGCCCGGGATGAAAAAATCGAGTTGGTAGGAAGAGAAAATATTCTCTTGAATATTCTTATGAGAATAGAAAGTGAGAATAGAAATAAAAGTCCCCCTATCCTTATAGGGGGATGGCATGTCCAATGCTTGTTTGGTATGTCAATTTTCGATTATCCTATCAAAGGATAGTGCGGGGTAGAGCAGTTTGGTAGCTCGCAAGGCTCATAACCTTGAGGTCACGGGTTCAAATCCCGTCTCCGCCAGAACAGAAAGAATATTTACAGTCTGGAAAAGATTATCCTCTCATTTAAGAATGGAATGAGAAGTAGGATAAATATATGAACACTACACGAGTTATTAATTATCCTATTCCATTCCTTTGAATGGGCGGGTAGCGGGAATCGAACCCGCATCTTCTCCTTGGCAAGGAGAAATTTTACCACTCAACCATACCCGCTCTTAGTCATTCCGATATACACATATATATAACATATATGTTTCTATATAGATATATCTATCTATCTATAGATATGAACATATCTATAGATATAGATAGATATCTCATTTGTATATGTTTAGATACCATTTATGTAATAATGTTACATTATAGCGAAAGAACCCCTCCCTCGAACACTTTTATTTTGTTTCTTGGAACTTATACCAAATGCCCTTCAGAACTAGAATGCCATCTGAGTGGGGAGGAAATTCTAACCCGAAACATTTCCAATTTAAGATATGAAAGAATTAAGGATACCTACCAAAAAGACTAATCCAATCCATAATGATGCACCCGAAAATATAACATTTTTGTTACTTGACCAACCATCAGGAGAGGCAAGTACGACAGGTACACCAATCACTAGGAGGAATGAAATAGCAATTAATGCAAACACGGCCAATTGGAAAGCAATAGTCATGTTTGTGACCCCACAAGCTTCCGACGGGTGAAATGGACTATACCATCCGATCCCCATCCGGCGAAATTTTCCCCAAATGCACCATGGCCATCGAATTCTTATTCGGGCGTGAAGGAGGAGGGAAATTCTTTTTCCAGATGATCATGATAAAGAATCCTATGTCATATATAGGTATAGGTATATGTCATATACATGCATCAATCTATGCATATACGGTCATGGTATAAACCATATAGGCAGATATTCCCTGGGGGAGTAAAATAAAAATTATCCCCGGGAGAGATGGCCGAGTGGTTCATGGCTCCGGTCTTGAAAACCGGTATGGTTACAAAAAACTATCGAGGGTTCGAATCCCTCTCTCTCCTTTTGTTTGTTGAACAATTCAACTTATCGGCCTGGCCCATACCAAAAAGAGAATAGCTCGGCTGAATATAGCCGAGCTACAAGGTCAAGTTGGAAGGGGAGTATTTAATGATACCCCTATACCGATTGGGAGATGCAATGAAATTGAATCGATCTCTCTCTTTCATCAATTTGATCTCTTGTTCTAGTTAAGAGGGTTCATGGAAAGGACAGGTTCGAAATCACGATCAATTCCTTTCTCGAATCCTGCTGCAGCTGCACGAGCCCTTCCCGCATGCCACAAATGGCCCACGAAAAAGAAAAATCCTAAAACAAAATGAGAGGTAGCCAACCAACTTCGGGGAGATACATAATTTACCGCATTAATCTCGGTAGCTACACCACCCACGGAATTCAAAGAACCCAAAGGAGCATGAGTCATATATTCCGCCGAACGTCGTTCTTGCCAAGGCTGTATGTCTTTTTTCAGCCTACTCAGGTCCAAACCATTAGGACCCCTTAGAGGTTCCAACCAGGGAGCACGAAGATCCCAAAAGCGCATTGTTTCTCCTCCGAAGATAATCTCTCCGGTAGGAGAACGCATAAGGTATTTACCTAAACCGGTAGGTCCCTGGGCGGACCCCACATTAGCTCCAAGACGTTGGTCTCTAACTAGAAAAGTGAACGCTTGAGCTTGAGAGGCTTCTGGGCCGGTAGGCCCATAGAATTCACTGGGATAAGCTGTATTGTTGAACCAAACAAAACAACAAGCAATGAAACCAAAGACAGAGAGAGCCCCTAAGCTATAAGACAAGTAAGCTTCTCCAGACCATACAAACGCACGACGGGCCCATGCAAAAGGTTTGGTTAAGATATGCCAGATACCCCCGAAGATACAAATAGAACCTAACCATACATGTCCCCCAATTATATCTTCTAGATTGTCCACACTAACAATCCATCCCTCTCCCCCAAAGGGGGACTCGAATAAATAACCAAATATAACACTTGGGCTAAGAGTCAGGTTCGTAATTTTTCTTACATCCCCACCACCAGGAGCCCAGGTATCATATACACCTCCAAAATACAAAGCCTTGAGCACTAGAAGAAAAGCACCAACACCTAGCAAGATTAGGTGAATACCTAAAATTGTGGTCATTTTGCTTCTATCTTTCCATACATAACCAAAAAATGGAAGGGATTCCTCGAGAGTTTCGGGTCCTATAAGTGCATGGTAAATACCACCGAAACCTAGAACTGCAGAGGAAATCAAGTGAAGTACCCCAGATACAAAATATGGAAAAGTGTCCACGACTTCCCCACCAGGACCTACTCCCCATCCTAGAGTAGCTAGATGGGGAAGTAAAATCAATCCTTGTTCATACATAGGCTTTTCCGGTACGAAATGAGCCACTTCAAATAAGTTCATTGCTCCAGCCCAGAATACAATTAATCCGGCATGGGCTACGTGGGCCCCAAGTAATTTACCAGACAAATTGATAAGTCGAGCATTACCGGCCCACCAAGCGAAACCGGTGGTTTCTTGGTCACGACCAGCTAAAGCTAGAGTTCCATTAAAGAGCGTTTCCACGGGGTAGAACCTCCTCAGGGAATATAAGGTTTTCATGAGGCTGATCCTGAGCCGCCATCCAAGCACGAATACCTTCGTTTAAGAGGATATTTTTTGTATAGAAAGTCTCAAATTCAGGATCTTCTGCTGCACGGATCTCCTGGGAAACAAAGTCATAGGCACGTAAGTTTAGAGCTAGACCAACTACTCCAATGGCACTCATCCATAAACCGGTCACTGGCACAAATAACATAAAGAAATGTAACCAACGTTTATTGGAAAAAGCAACTCCAAAGATTTGAGACCAGAAGCGGTTAGCGGTGACCATGGAATAGGTCTCTTCAGCTTGAGTTGGGTTAAAAGCACGGAACGTATTTGCACCATCACCATCTTCAAATAAAGTATTTTCCACAGTAGCACCATGAATAGCACATAGAAGAGCAGCACCCAATACTCCGGCAACTCCCATCATATGAAATGGGTTCAAGGTCCAATTATGAAACCCTTGAAAGAAGAGGATAAATCGAAAGATAGCTGCTACGCCAAAACTAGGTGCAAAAAACCAACCAGACTGGCCCAATGGATAGATCAGGAATACGGAAACAAAAACAGCAATTGGAGCAGAGAATGCAATTGCATTATAAGGTCGCAATTGTACAGATCGAGCAAGTTCGAATTGGCGTAGCATGAAGCCTATTAGACCAAAACCACCATGAAAAGCAACGAAAGTCCATAGACCACCTAATTGACACCAACGAGTAAAATCTCCTTGTGCTTCAGGACCCCATAATAGCAGCAGGGAATGTGCTAAACTATTAGCAGGAGTAGAAACTGCGGCGGTCAAAAAATTACAGCCCTCCAAATAAGAACTGGCCAATCCATGAGTATACCATGAAGTTACAAAGGTTGTACCCGTGAACCATCCACCTAGGGCAAAATAGGCACAAGGAAAGAGCAATAGACCAGACCAACCCACAAAAACGAAACGGTCCCTACGTAGCCAGTCATCCGCAATATCAAATAAATTTTTTTCTTCTTTGGAAGACTTTCCAAGAGCTACAGTCATAGTGATCCTCCTATTGAACTATTTCGACCATTTCCGAGCACCCTATATCATCAAAAGGTATACGATGGTTTGATCATCTACGGACAACAGATTATCCATCATCCCTCCCAAAAGATTCGGTTCCGAAGATTTATTGTTGGCACACATATTTCACTTTCATTGAACCAAACCAATCCAATATAGGTAAATGCATGATAGCTCGATTCCAAGTTTTTCATATTAAGTTCCTATCTGATCTTCGAATAATCAAGTAACATCAATGAAATAACGGAGGCAGGTGAGCTTTTCTTTTCCCCTCAGTTCTTTATCAGATTCTATTCTCAATCTCTATTCCATTCAATATTTGAAATATTGAATTTATTATTCATTCTTTAACCCTCTCCAAGATCTTATGGAAAAATCAATAAGAGTATTTCTATCGATCCCATCAATCTTTATGTATATTCTTATTGCTATATCTTCGTCCGATACGAATGAATTTACAAGAACAAGAAGGAGTAAATGCTTTTCTAACCCATAGAACGAAAGGAAATAATTCCTAAGATTTGTCCTTTTCCTTCTCTTCGAAGAGAAAAAGGATACTTATCTATTTTACCATTGTAATAGAAAAGTTCAAAGTTCCTTTCTTTTTTTTTTTTTTTTTCTTTCTCTTCTCTCTATATCTTAATTTCGATCTATTTCTCATTGGTGGAATAAGCAAAGGGAAATCGTTAATATGGGAATGTTTGATATATCGAGATAGAATTCAACATTCGTATATAGATTCTATTATATACATATGGATCAACCTATTCCTAGAGTTAAAGAGAAAGGGAATTCCATTTTGTCTGTGATTCAGAATACACTCCCATATTCATCCCTTTCCGGGGAGAGAAGATAATAACGATTAATTCGACGAAACATTCGATAGCTGAATAAGCGAGTTCGATCGATAATATCGATCAATTTTGGATAATTCAACGAAAAGATCCACTTTCATAATCTCCATCAAATCTCGGTATCAGAGTAGCTGATACATCCCTAACTTAATGGGTCAGATTCACTTACTTTTTTTTTTTTTTTCTCAGAACCAATATGAATATTCTTCGATTCCGCAAATTAGTCGGGGGGTCCTTATCTTATATGAAGAACGCAATATTGGTAGAAGGAACATCTCCTAAATATTACCTATCGTTGTTCAACGGAATGTATAGGTGGCCTTGCGCAAACACGAAGAAGTAATCAAATTTGAAAATCGAATTCTCAAATGGGGTTGTGACCATTTCCTGTTGGTATCTATAAAACCTTACCGGGTGGATTCTCTATTTCGTGATAATTATCTATTTCGTAATACATGTGGGAGTTCACGAACGAGCAATACAATAATGATATAAAACCACTGGCATAGAAAAAATTCTTCGGGCCATACTATTGACAATTTCACAGAAATTTGCCTATTATGACGATAGGCAGGCCCCTATCGTCTAGTGGCCCAGGACATCTCTCTTTCAAGGAGGCAGCGGGGATTCGACTTCCCCTAGGGGTACTATGGGAATCTTTCTCCAGGAATACTTATTTGGTATTCCAAACACTTTCAATTCATTGTTCCTGGGTCGATGCCCGAGTGGTTAATGAGGACGGACTGTAAATTCGTTGGCAATATGCCTACGCTGGTTCAAATCCAGCTCGACCCAATGCCAACTTTACCAACCCATCATCGATATGAAATATTCATGTCAATCTTCGATATTGATGGAAAGGTAACTGGTTATTGAATCCCCGATCTGTCTATATCTTTATATAGATATGTGTTATATAGATATGTGTATATATCTATATGGATATGGAACAGAACGAATGGGTCTTTTTTAAATGAAAGGAAAAGGGATAATAGAAGGAAGAGAAAGAGAAAGATCAGATCTTTCATTGATCTGGCACTAATCTAATCTGTATTAAGAATCTGATAGTAAATGTACTGTACTGTGCACCTATTGGGATTGTAGTTCAATTGGTCAGAGTACCGTCCTGTCAAGACGGAAGTTGCGGGTTCGAGTCCCGTCAGTCCCGATCCAATAAGTTGATCAATTCCTCTTCTAAATCATCTGAAGAAGAATAAAAAAAAAAGAATGGGGGTAAACGCATTTTGCGGTAGAAAAAACCCATATTCATCCATGTCTATAGACATCTATGTAGATATAGATGTGGATAGATATCCATCAAATCCAGAATGGATTCTCTAATTCTGTAACCATTTTGGTAAGAACATTTCATTCTCATGGTGATTTGTGACAACACAAACACCTATTTACCTCATGAAATATTTCATTCTCTGAACAGATATTCGTGGGAGTATAGAGAGATCTGAGAGGAACACAGAGGTAGTCTTCCCAAGTAATAATCTCGTGGAGGTCGGTCCCTCTAGATCATTCCTGATGATACCCAGTATACACCCCTCCATCTCTTTCCTGTTCATTCTAAAAGACATGTCTAATATTGTTATTATTCCACACTCGCTAGTATCTTTTTCTCATGACCAGCCATATCATAGATCCTTGAACACTGCAATTTTTAAGAATTCTCATGTAAGAATTGAATGATCCTTGGACTTCCTATTCAAAATAGTTTTTATAGTTCCTGGGTCATGGGTTATCCCCCCGGAGAAAATTTGAACTATCATTTCTTTGTCATGGGGAATTAGTGCAATTTTGGGTATCTCTCCTACTCGAATCGGGAGAACTGTCCGATCCATCCTTGTTCATTTCCTCGATCCGTAGGATCGATTCTCCATATATACATCTCATATTGGGACATACGGGGTACTGATAAAGATGTACTCTCTCCAATGATGTAGGGTTTTCCCTACCCAATTGGTCCTATCAAAATAGGAAATTGATCAGAATATGAGATTCTTAATACTATTCATCGAATCGGTCTTTATCCTACTTTTCTGTCTTCCGAATAGCAATTTGGATTATCATTAACTTCACCCGTTCAGGGTGATTCTTCCCTCATATCCCTACCATATCTGTAACGCTTAGGCCTATGTCCAATAGAATCTGTATTAGTGGCAAAATCTTATTGCATAAGTAAGGCGATAAATGTGACTATATGAGTTGAGTGGGACAAATATGATCGATTGGGAATCAAATTACTGGATCCGGTATGAATAAAGGATCATATTATGTTATACTCATTTCCATTGAGTAATTCATTAGATCCATCAGATTTTGCTATTCAAATTGATTCTATTCGTCCAATCTCATACTCCAGGGATTCAATCAATCACATTTATGGATCCTTAAAAGGGATTCATCATCTTTATGAGATCAAATCTCGAGTTATTGTAGAACGAAGTGAAAATGATAAGATCACGGAAGTAAATATTCTCGCATTTATCGCTATTGTACTGTTCATTTCAGTTCCTACTGCTTTTCTACTTATCATTTACGTAAAAACAGTCAGTGAAAGCAATTGATTCATACCGAATTTGAGTTTTTACTCATGACTAGATAAATTGAAAGGATCCAAATCCTTAATCTTAAATAGATGATAAGTAATAGGCGATAAGTTGTATTTATCAATTCTATCACGGGGTAGAAATTGATTCTGAGAATAGGTAGTACGAAAGAAAGGGTTATATAGCCCTTTCTTTCGTACTACCTATTCCGCATTGCATATATATCTATATCTATGGATATATCTGAATAGCATTTGTCCCTATGGGAAAAATTATCTATTTTAGATAGAAATACTACATTCTATACCCTCTAATATATATATATATATATAGGATTAAGACCTGGTGCCGTAGCAGAGACAGGGCTAATCGCAATAGGTAGACTTCTATATGCCCTTTAAAAATAGAGACCTAATAGATACAGGGCAGAGATTTGATTCTGAACGTACTTTAAAAATATCGTTTTGGATCGAAGTTTAATATACTTCTATGGGGCGGGCATAGTGGATATGGAACTTGAAATGGCATGATAAAAATCATTCATATGGAAAAGGAATCTATGGTTAAGATAGCTCAATATGCTCCATATTTATCCGAGAACAGATCTGTATCAAATTAGATCAATTTGAAATTATCTGAGGAAAATGTAGACTAATTCATACGTTTTTGGTTTTGATTTCTGCCCTCTCTGTAGAACATGGATAGGTAGAACCGACCGAGTCTGACATGAGCCTAAGTATAAAGATCCTGGATATATCACAAAAAGAGGATAGGACAGGCGCATCCGAAATCAACCCAATCGATCTTTTCATTTCGAAAAGAAATTGATTGGAGAGAACGAGATTCTCGGTTCATTTGAGAGAAGAACTAGTTCATCAAAACTTGAGATTGAGGAAGAATCCAATTTCTCATAGGAAAAGGGTAAGAAATTGATTCTATTATGCATATCCCTTGTGGAAAGAAAGGGAAAATAGTTCTATAAAAGAAGAAAAAATCGTTCTATAGAACGAATATTCAATTTTCGGGATAGGAAGAACTCAATATTCCTAGGTCCTTACGAAATCGAAGATATTTTCATTATTGAATGATTTGGAACAAAACGATTGATTGAGAATTGCATTAGATTCTTAGAGTCCACTTCTTCCCCATACCACGAGTGAAAGAGAGAATGTAAAAACTACCATTAGAGCAGCCCAAGCGATACTGACTATATCCATACGAATTGTGTTCTCTATTTACAAAAAAATTATTCCATTATCGATCACTGATGATAAGGGAACTAATCACAATAACGCAAAGTCGAAATTAGATCCTTTCCATTCCAAACGTTGTTGACGAGTCTCTCTGAGAGATCCATAGATTCACTTGTTCTTCGGAACAAGTTTCTATAAACTTCCCTTATTCCCACAGGTTCGTCTATTTATGACAGGATCAAAAGGCGATGGGCCACATTGGTAATATGGAGCAGCTTAAGTTGTCTCCAGAGGTGATATAATGGAAATCCAAACTCTTCCTTCTCTTTCGCTCTCTCCACCTAACCAGGCGACACCCGGATTTGAACTGGGGATAAAGGATTTGCAGTCCTCTGCCTTACCACTTGGCTATGTCGCCGAACCATTATGGAAATGTAATAGAAAGATCAAATACTATTTCTCATTCAATCTCATTATAACATTGAACAGGTGCTAAAGTCAACCACCAAGGAAATGTATCAGATCCTTTCTTCGTCATTCAATCTCATTATAACATTTGATAAGTGTTCAAATCAATCTTGTTCAATGGTTTGATCCATTTGTTCATATCTCCGTTTCAAGTAAATGGGAGTATCAAAGGACCTTTCCTCTATTCAATTATACGTATATCTGGATATAGGTAGAATTTCACGGGATATAGCGAACGAGATATACATTTTCGTCGGATTGATTCTTATGGATCAATAAGGAATAACGAAATAGGTTCTTTTTATGGACGGGAAACTTCCAATGCTATTAGATGAAAATAGGGGAACGTCTACAATCCCTGAATTTGGGAAAATACAATTCGAAGGATTCTGTCGTTTCATTGATCAAGGCTTAATCGAGGAACTTCAGAATTTTCCGAAAATTGAGGATACAGATCAAGAAATTGAATCTCAACTATTTGGGAATAAATATGAATTAGCAGAACCCCTGATCAAAGAGAGAAATGCTGTATATCAGTCCCTTACATATTCCTCTGAATTATATGTACCAGCAAGATTGATTCAGAGGAATAGTAGAAAGATACAGAAACAAACTGTACTTATTGGAAATCTTCCCTTAATGAACTCTCAAGGAACCTTTGTAGTAAATGGAATTTCCAGAATCGTGGTCAATCAAATATTACGAAGTCCCGGTATTTATTACAGTTCGGAACCAGACCAGAGTGGAATCACTCTATATACCAGCACTATAATTTCAGATTGGGGAGGAAGATCAAAATTAGAGATTGACGGAAAAACAAGGATATGGGCTCGTGTGAGCAAAAAACGAAAAATATCTATTCCAATTCTACTATCAGCTATGGGTTCAAATCTCGGAGAGATTCTAGACAATGTTTGCTATCCAAAAATATTATTATCTCTCCTGACCGAGAGACAAGAACAAAAGGAATATCTTCGGTCGAAGAAAAATGCCATTTCGGAGTTCTATAAGAAACTCTATTGCGTAAGTGGCGATTTGGTCTTTTCCGAGTCTCTATGTAAAGAATTACGAAAAAAATTTCTCCAACAAAGATGTGAATTAGGGAAGATTGGTCGACGAAATCCGAACCAAAAACTGAATCTTGATATACCCGAGAACGAGATTTTTTCATTACCGCAAGATGTATTGGCTGCTGTGGATTACTCGATCAGAGTTAAATTTGGAATGGGTACACTTGATGATATGGATCATCTAAAAAATCGGCGTATTCGTTCTGTAGCAGATTTATTACAAAATCAATTCGGATTAGCTCTAGGTCGTTTGGAAAATGCAGTTCGAAGAACTATACGCAGAGCAACTAAGCGCAAATGTTTACCAACTCCTAATAACTTGGTAACTTCAACTCCATTAACAACTACTTTTCAGGATTTTTTCGGCTCACACCCCTTATCCCAATTTTTGGATCAAACTAATCCATTGACAGAAATAGTTCATAGGCGAAAATTAAGTTATTTGGGTCCCGGAGGATTGACGGGGCGAACTGCTAGTTCTCGAATACGGGATATTCATCCTAGTCATTATGGGCGTATTTGTCCGATTGAGACGTCCGAAGGAATGAATGCTGGACTTGTTGCATCATTAGCTATTCGTGCAAGGATTGGTCATTGCGGCTCTTTACAAAGTCCATTCCATAAAATCTCTGAGAGATCGGAAGAAGAACATATGGTTTATCTATCATCGGGAGAAGATGAATACTATCGGATAGCCACAGGAAATTCTTTGGCGTTAAATCAAGGGATTCGAGAGGAACAAGTTACTCCAGCTCGATATCGACAAGAATTCTTAGCTATTGCATGGGAACAAATCCATTTTCGAAGTATCTTTCCTTTCCAATATTTCTCCGTTGGAGTTTCCCTCATTCCTTTTCTCGAGCATAATGATGCGAATCGCGCTTTAATGGGTTCGAATATGCAGCGTCAAGCAGTTCCACTTTTCCAACCTGAGAAATGTATTGTCGGAACTGGATTAGAAGGTCAAGCAGCTCCAGATTCAGGAAGTGCAGCTATAGCCACACAAGGGGGAAGGATCACGTATATCGATGCTGGAAAAATCACTTCATCGGTTGATGGAGACACTGTAGGAACAGAATTGGTTACATATCAACGTTCTAATAACAATACTTGTATGCATCAAAAACCTAGGGTTCGCCGAGGGGAATATGTGAAGAAAGGACAAATTCTGGCGGACGGTGCAGCTACGGTAGGGGGAGAACTCTCTTTGGGAAAAAACATATTAGTAGCTCATATGCCATGGGAAGGATACAATTTTGAAGACGCAATACTCATTAGTGAACGTCTGGTATATGAAGATATCTATACCTCTTTTCATATCGAAAGATATGGAATTGTAACTTGTATGACAAGCCAGGGCCCTGAGAGAATCACTAAAGAAATACCTCATTTAGATGCTCATTTACTCCGTCATCTAGATGGAAATGGCCTTGTAATGCTAGGATCTTGGGTAGAAACAGGTGATGTTCTAGTGGGTAAATTAACACCTCAACCAGCAGAAGAATCATTGCGTGCCCCGGAAGGAAGATTATTACAAGCCATATTTGGTATTCAAGTGTCTACCGCAAGGGAAAGTTGTCTCAGAGTACCCATAGGTAGAAGAGGCCGGGTTATTGATGTGAGATGGATCCATAAAGAAGAGAATTTTGGTGATAATGCAGAAGTGGTCCACGTATATATCTTACAGAAACGTAAAATACAAGTGGGCGATAAAGTAGCCGGAAGGCATGGTAATAAAGGTATTATTTCGAAGATTTTGCCTAGACAAGATATGCCTTATTTGCAAGACGGAACATCAGTTGATATGGTATTAAACCCATTAGGGGTACTTTCACGAATGAATGTAGGACAGATCTTTGAATGTTTGCCCGGTTTAGCAGGGAACTTGATGAACAGACATTATAGAATAACACCTTTTGACGAAAGATACGAGCGAGAAGCTTCGAGAAAACTAGTGTTTCCTGAGCTCTATGGAGCTAGTGAGCGAACAGCTAATCCATGGGTATTTGAACCTAATCATCCCGGTAAAAATAGGTTAATTGATGGAAGAACAGGAGATACTTTTGAACAACCTGTTACAACAGGAAAAGCTTATATGCCGAAATTAATTCATCAGGTTGATGATAAAATCCATGCACGTTCCAGTGGACCTTATGCACTTGTTACACAACAACCTCTTAGAGGAAAATCCAAACGGGGAGGGCAACGAGTAGGAGAAATGGAAGTTTGGGCTCTAGAAGGTTTTGGTGTTGCTTATATTCTGCAAGAGATGCTTACTCTTAAATCTGACCATATTGGAGCTCGTCATGAAGTACTTGGTGCCATTATCACTGGAGGACCAATACCTAGACCTGGTACTGCTCCAGAATCTTTTCGATTGCTCGTTCGAGAACTACGATCTTTAGCTCCAGAATTGGATCATGCTATTATATATGAAAACGACTTTCAGATAGATAGGAAGGAAGTTTAATCAAAATGAATCAGAATCTTTCTTTTATGATCGACCGGGATAAGCATCAACAGCTTCGAATTGGATTAGCTTCTCCTGAACAAATCTGTGCTTGGTCCAAGAGAATTTTACCTAATGGAAGGATAGTTGGACAGGTGACTAAACCCTATACTTTACATTATAAAACCAATGAACCAGAAAAAGATGGATCGTTCTGTGAAAGAATCTTTGGACCTATAAAAAGTGGAGTTTGTGCTTGTGGAAATTCTCGAGTGATCGGAAATGAAAAAGAAAACTCAAAATTTTGTGAACAATGCGGAGTTGAATTTGTTGATTCTCGAATTCGAAGATATCGAATGGGATACATCGAACTGGCATGTCCAGTGGTTCACGTATGGTATTCAAAACGCCTTCCCAGTTATATTGCGAATCTATTAGCCAAACCTCTCAAAGAATCAGAAGGCCCAGTATATTGCGATGTGCGACTTGATCACAAATTCCGATTCTGCAGATCCGGAATAAGGAACTGTCATCCTATTCAATCTCATTGGGATGCCTTTAGCTCTGACATGTCTCTCAGGAGAAATAGTATGAAGCTCAGAATCACAAGCATCTAGAAGAGATGTTGAGAAAGAGGAATGGGTCCAGGGTTTATATATTCCATATTAAATTGCTATTAGACTTCGTGAAAAACACTTCTTTTCTTTCGTATAATGGAATTCAAGAGTCATTCTCTTTCATTTTGATCATCCCTGAATCAATGTATTCCGGACCAATTTAATCAGATATGGCTGTAGGAGTCTATTCATCGCATATATGCTTCAAATAGCATTGCAACCATCGAAGTAGAGCAAGGACCTAAAGGATCAAATGGAACGAGATACAGACAAGTAAATCCCTCATGAGTCTCAAATTCAAATGAATCGGAGGTATTTCCGAAATGTATCGTTGGGGGGAAAGGAGACTACTCAATAATTCCATCTTTATGCCGTAATACGATAGAGGAGTAGAGGAAAAATTCCACTTGGAACTTGAGTAAAGAGTAGCTATTTGGTCCTTTTTCCGGAGCAAAAGGAGTTCTTCTTCAAAGAACTTTCCGTTCCGGTACAGCTGCTTGAGCCGGATGAGAGAAAACTTTCACGTCCGATTCCGAGGGGGGGGAAATAACCTATCTCAATCTTTTTATTGCTAGGCCCATAGCTAACAAACCAACTTCATTACGATCACGGGGTCCATTCAAATATGAAATTCAATCCTGGAGGGATATTATCCCTCATTATTTTTCTGCTCGGGGCTTTGGGGCATTTCGACATAGAGAAATAGCTACTGGAGGAGATGCTATCAGGGAACAACTAGCTGGTCTGAATCTGCAAATTCTGATGGATCGTTCATATATGGAATGGAAGAGATTGGGGAAACAGAAATCGGCCGGAAATGGATGGGGAGATAGAAAAATTCAAAGAAGAAAGGATTTTTCGGTTAGACGCATGAAATTAGCTAAACATTTCCTCCAAACAGATATAGAACCAGAATGGATGGTTTTATGCCCATTGCCAGTTCTTCCTCCTGAACTGAGGCCAATCGTTCAATTAGGTGGAGGTGAACTGATCACTTCAGATCCAAATGAACTTTATCGGAGAGTTATCTATCGGAATAATACTCTTACCGATCTATTAGCAAGAAGTAGATCTACGCCAGGGGGATTAGTTATTTGTCAAAAAAAATTGGTCCAGGAAGCCGTAGATGCACTTCTAGATAATGGCATTCGTGGACAACCAATGAGAGACAGTCATGATAGACCTTATAAATCGTTTTCAGATGTAATCGAAGGCAAAGAAGGAAGATCTCGTGAAAATTTACTTGGTAAACGAGTTGATTATTCAGGTCGTTCTGTCATTGTGGTGGGCCCCTCCCTTCCATTACATCAATGTGGATTACCCCGAGAGATAGCAATAGAGCTTTTTCAAGCATTTGTAATTCGTGGTCTAATTAGACGACATTTTGCTCCCAACTTAAGGGCTGCGAAAAGTATAATTCGAGATAAAGAACCCATTGTATGGGAGGTACTTCAAGGAGTTATGCAAGGACACCCTGTATCGTTAAATCGAGCACCCACCTTGCACAGATTAGGTATACAAGCATTTCAACCTATTTTAGTAGAAGGGCGTGCCATTCGTTTACATCCATTGGTTTGTGGGGGATTTAATGCGGACTTCGACGGGGATCAGATGGCTGTTCATGTACCTTTATCTCTGGAGGCTCAAGCAGAAGCTCGTTTACTTATGTTTTCTCATACAAATCTATTGTCTCCAGCTATTGGAGATCCCATTTCCGTACCAACTCAAGATATGCTTCTTGGACTTTATATATTAACGGTCGGAAATAATCAAGGTATTTATGGAAATAGGTATCACCCATATTACTCTAAATATAATATCTTTTCCTGTAAAAAACCTTCTTTTTATAGTTATGATGATGCGCTCGGGGCTCATTGGCAAAAACGAATTGAATTAGACAGCCCTTTATGGCTTCGGTGGGGGGTAGGTTTACGTATTATTACCTCAGTAGATCGAGAAGCCCCTATCGAGGTTCAATATGAATCTTTGGGTATCTTCCATGAAATTTATGAACATTACCGAATAGGAAAAAATGAAGTAGGAGAAATACTCAGTATATACATTCGGACAACTGTTGGTCGTATTCGTTTCGATCGAGAAATAGAAGAAGCCATACAAGGCTTCTCTCGGGCTTCTGAACACCCGAATAAATCGCTACCAGCTATCATAATATAATGTTTTTAGTCCCATAATCATCTCGTTCATGCGGAAATCAAAATTGAGGAAGCCCTAGGATAACTGGCTCGAACCCATTGTTGGATCTTGCTTACGAAAATGCGGAGGTTTTTCCCTATGGCAGAACGGGCTAAATTGCTTTTTCATAATGAAGCGATGGATAAAACTGCCATGAAACAACTTATTAGCAGATTAATAAATCACTTCGGAATGACATATACATCAAATATTTCGGATCAACTTAAGACTTCAGGTTTCCAACGAGCTACTGATGCGGCTATTTCATTAGGAATTGATGATCTTCTAACAGCACCTTCCAAGGGATGGCTCGTCCAAGATGCGGAACAACAAGGTTCTATTTCGGAAAAACATCATCATTATGGGAATGTACATGCAGTGGAAAAATTACGTCAATCAATTGAGACATGGTATGCTACAAGTGAATATTTGAGACAAGAAATGAATCCTAATTTCAGGATGACCGATCCTTTTAATCCAGTACATATGATGTCATTCTCAGGATCCAGAGGAAGTACATCTCAGGTTCACCAATTAGTAGGTATGAGAGGATTAGTGTCAGATCCTCAAGGACAAATCGTTGATTTACCCATTCAAAGTAATTTCCGCGAAGGACTTTCTTTAACAGAATATATCATTTCCTGTTATGGCGCTCGTAAAGGGGTTGTGGATACTGCTGTACGAACATCGGATGCCGGATACCTCACGCGTAGACTTGTTGAGGTGGTTCAACACATCGTTGTACGTAAAACAGATTGTGGTACTATCCAAGGTATTTTTGTCAATCTCATTCAAGGTCGAGAGAGGATCAAGAATCGAATTGTTCTACAAACACTAATTGGTCGCGTGTTAGCGGACGATGTATATATAGATATGAGATGCATTGCCACGCGTAATCAAGATATTGGGGTTGGACTTGCCCATCAATTAATAACCCTTCGAGCACAACCAATCTATATACGAACCCCTTCGACTTGCAAGAGTCTATCTCGGATCTGCCGATTATGCTATGGTCGTAGTCCTACTCATGGTAACTTGATCGAATTAGGAGAAGCAGTAGGCATCATTGCGGGCCAATCAATTGGAGAGCCAGGAACTCAACTAACACTAAGGACTTTTCATACCGGTGGGGTATTTACAGGTGATATTGCAGAACATGTACGAGCTCCTTTCAACGGAAAAATTGAATTCGATGAAAATTTGGTTTATCCCACGCGTACACGTCATGGGCATCCTGCTTTTATGTGCCATAATAACTTATCCATCACTCTTGATGGTCAAGATCAGGTACATGACTTAACTATTTCACCACAAAGTTTGCTTTTGGTTCAGAATAATCAATATGTGGAATCGGAACAAATTATTGCCGAAGTTCATGCTAGAACATCTCCTTCGAAAGAGAAAGTTCGGAAACATATCTATTCTAACCTAGAGGGAGAAATGCACTGGAGTACCAATGTGTGTCATGCACCTGAATATGTACAGGGTAATGTTCATCTCATACTCAGGACAAGTCATTTATGGGTATTATCGGGGGGTATACACGGATCCAGCGCGGTATCCTTTCCATTTCATAAGGATCAAGATCAAGTAAATGTTCAACTTCCTCTTGCCAAACATGAATTACTTCCGGATTATTCGGTGAATCAAGATCGAATGAAACACAAATCAGTTGACTCGAACTTTTATGGAAAAGAAGAACAAATCTCCAGTTATTCAGAAATTGATCGGGTCATATCCAACGAGCATTGGGATTCTATCTATTCTACCATTTCTTCTGATAATTTCAATATTTCAGGGAAAAAGCAAAGAAATAGATTCTTCGTCCCATTGCGATACGATAAAGAACGGGGAAATAAGGGAATATCTCGTCCCAATCTTATTATTAAAATATCCAGAAATGGTATTTCACAGAGAAATGACATTTTTGCTGTTTCGGATGACCCTCGATACAGAATAAATAGTTCAGGAATTATCAAATATGGGACTATAAAGGTCGATTCGATTGGCAATAAAGAGAATTACCTCGGAGATCAAAGAGCAAGAGGATTCAGATCGAAAGATAAAATGAAAGGAGGTCGCTTTCTTTTCATCCCCGAAGAAGTGCATATCCTATATGAATCTTCGTCTATAATGGTACAAAACAATAGTATTATTCGAGCAGGTACACAAATCACTTGCGATATTGAGAGCCAAGTAGGTGGATTAGTTCGGATAGTAAGAATTAAAAAAAAGATCGAAATGAGAATATTGCCCGGAGATATTTATTTTCCCGGGGAGATACATGGAATATCTCGGCACAACGGCACTTTGATACCACCGGGAAAGATTCTTTTTGATGAATTCCAATCTGAAAATTGGATCTATTTACAATGGATCATACCTCCTAAGGAAAAGCCTTTTGTTCCGGTCCGACCCGTCGTGGAATATGGAATACCTGATGGGCCAGATATAACAGCACCCCTTTCCCTAGATCTATTGAGGGAAGGGGACAACTTGCAAGTTCGAGTTGGTAATTTTCTTCTCTATGGAGATGGTGAACGAATCCAAGTAATTAATGACATAAGTATTCAATTGGTTCGAACTTATTTAGTATTGGATTGGGAGCAAAAAGATTCTATGGAAGAGGCTTATGCCTCTCTTACTGAAGTAAGAACAAATGGGATCGTTAGAAATTTTCTTCAAATTAGCTTGGCGAAATACCCCATCTTGTATATGGGAAAAAGGAAGAATACAGCAGGTTCAAAATCTATGTTTCATAACAAATTGGATCACGCTAATCCCATTTCTTCCAATGAGGAGAGTCAATTACTTAGTCAGCATCAAGGGACTATCCGTGCATTACCTAATGAAAGGGAAGAAGGTGGATCTCTTATGGTCCTGTCACCATCCGATTGTTCCCGAATCGTTTTATCCAAGAGATCTAAACATTATGATATGGTAAATAGATCAATTCAAGATGATTCCATGATGCAAATCATTGAATTGTCGGGTTTCTTGGGTAACTTACATAGTATTGCTAACCGTTCTCCGTCCTCCCATTCGATAACTTATAATAAGTATTATAATATTTCATTAAAGGAACAGCCTATTTTTGGCAATTCCGAAAATACTCTCCGAGTACCAAAATGGTATTTTATGGACGAAAATACGGTAGTTTCTAATTTTGGTCCATGCAGGAACATCATTTCTGATCTATTCAATTCAAATAGGTGCTTTCCCTTATCTCAATTTTGCGAAAACCCATTTCCAGTAGTTAGCCTTGGACAATTGATTCGTGAAAGTGTACGTATATCTGAGGATGAACCACTCCCCGGATCTGGTCAGATTATAGCCGTTCATGAGGAATCCTTAGTAATTAGATTAGCTGAGCTCTATTTGGCTACTCGAAGAGCAACTGTTCATGGTCATTATGGAGAAATTATTAACGAGGGAGATACATTGATAACATTGATATATGAAAGATTCAAATCTGGTGATATAATTCAGGGTCTTCCTAAGGTTGAACAATTGTCAGAGGCTCGTTCTATTAATTCAATATCGATGAATCTAGAAAAAAGTTTTGAGGATTGGAACAGAGATATGACGAGATCTCTCGGGAGCCCCTGGGGGTCGTTCATCAGTTCTAAGATAACCATGGAACAAAGTAGAATTCATTTGGTCAATCAGATTCAAAGGGTTTACCGATCCCAAGGAGTGCAAATTTCTGATAAGCATATAGAGATTATTGTACGCCAAATGACATCGAAAGTGTTAATTTCGGGAGATGGAATGGCTGATGTTTTTTTACCCGGGGAACTAATCGAATTATCGCGAGCACAAAGAATGGATCGGGCCCTGGAAGAGGCGACCTACTATCGAACTATGTTATTGGGAGCAACAAGAGCATCTTTGGATACTCAAAGTTTTATATCAGAAGCGAGTTTTCAAGAAACTGCTCGGGTCTTGGCCAGAGCTGCTCTCCAAGGTCGTATTGATTGGTTGAAAGGTTTGAAAGAAAATGTCATTCTGGGGGGGATAGTACCTGCCGGTACCGGATTCAAACAATCTATTTACCATTCAGGGGAACGGAACGAAATTGATCCGAGAACGGAAAAGAATGAGATATTTAGTGGCAAAGTGAAAGATATTTTCTTTCATCATGAAAAAGTATCTGTTTTCCCTTCCCCATTAGGAGGAATTCTCACAATACATTGAACAACCATTATGCGGACGGAAATAGTGCTGATAACCAAATTTATTGTTATATTGATCATATAATAAGAGTATGAAATGAATAGCTCGATAGAATGAATAACTCGCACCATATATGATACGAATAGGCGATCTCTGAAATGCAATCAATTCCGTCGGAATAATTCCACGTTTAAGCCCATGGTATTTCGTTCTTTCGAGAGAAAAAAAGGGGGGGGGAGAAATGACAAAGAGATATTGGAACATCAATTTGGAAGAGATGATGGAAGCAGGAGTTCATTTCGGTCATCAAGCTAGGAAATGGAATCCCAGAATGGCGCCTTACATTTTTACAGAGCGCAGAGGTATTCATATTATAAATCTGACTCGAACTGCTCGCTTTTTATCAGAAGCTTGTGATTTAGTGTTCGATGCAGCAGGTAAAGGAAAACAATTCCCGATAGTTGGTACGAAATATCAAGCAGCTGATTCAGTAGCATCAGCTGCTATAAAAGCTCGATGTCATTATGTAAATAAAAAATGGCTTGGTGGTATGTTAACCAATTGGTCCACTACAGGAACGAGACCCCGGAAGTTTAAAGATTTGAAGAAAGAACAAGATACGGGACAATCCAATCGACTTCCAAAGAAAGAGGCAGCAATGCTAAAGAGACAATTAGCTCAATTGCAGAAATATTTAGGTGGGATTAAATACATGACAAGTTTGCCCGATATCGTAATAATTGCCGATCAACAAGAAGAATCCACTGCTATTGGGGAATGCATAACTTTAGGTATCCCGACAATTTGCTTAGTTGATACGGATTGTGATCCAGATCTCACGGATATCCCAATTCCAGCCAATGATGATGCTAGAGCTTCAATCCGATTGATCTTGAACAAATTAACGTCATCAATCTGCGAAGGTCATTATAGCTCTATGAAAGGTGAATCAATGAAAAGTTAATTCCTCGTTCTAAAAACCCGGGATCTGGGTATTGACTGAGTTGGCTACTATTTCTAGGTCTCGCAAGAGTGAATTTATTGGGTCGGCTACTATTCCCAAATCTCAGGGAATATATTAAAATCACCATAAATATTCTTATTGAAATGACCATTCCATTTTTCGTGGCCAATATCTTTGATGAAAGTGAGGTAATTGAGAAATTGGTCATTCAACCAAAATCATTTCTTATTGAAGTTAATCTTTGTAAGGGGTAATATGGATATTGTACAATCTTCTATTGACACACTAAATCATTTCTACGAGATATCCGGTGTGGAAGTAGGTCAACATTTCTATTGGCAAATCGGGGGTTTTAAAGTTCATGCACAGGTACTTATAACTTCCTGGGTTGTAATTGCTGTCTTATTAGGTTCAGCTACTATAGCTGTTCGAGATCCACAAACCATTCCGACTGGTGGTCAAAATTTTGTTGAATATGTCCTTGGATTTGTCCGGGACCTGACCAGAACTCAGATTGGGGAAGAAGAATATGGCCCCTGGGTCCCTTTTATCGGAACTATGTTATTATTTATTCTTGTTTCTAACCGGTCAGGTGCTCTTCTCCCCTGGAAAATAATCCAATTACCTCATGGGGAGCTAGCTGCACCTACAAATGATATTAATACTACTGTTGCTTTAGCTTTGCTCACGTCAGTAGCATATTTCTATGCAGGTCTTGCAAAAAAGGGGTTAGGTTATTTTGGTAAATATATTCAACCAACCCCAGTACTTTTACCGATCAATATATTAGAGGATTTCACGAAACCCTTATCACTTAGTTTTCGACTTTTTGGTAATATATTAGCTGACGAACTGGTAGTTGCTGTTCTTGTTTCTCTAGTACCTCTGGTGGTTCCTATACCTGTGATGTTTCTGGGATTATTTACAAGCGCTATTCAAGCTCTGATCTTTGCAACTTTAGCCGCAGCTTATATAGGTGAATCTATGGAGGGTCATCATTAAATTACTTTCCGATCGGACAGAATATTTTACGAATCTCGCGCTAACCTATAGATAACTCAAGATGTATGTTAAGAGCGAAAGTGATGTGGAATGTTCTTTGGTATAATTTTTTATAGGATTTCGCTTTCAATGATATATATATATATCCCTGTTCTTTTTATTCTTGTTATACCTGTATACCCGGTCAATTGAAGATTCGATTGCTCGGTCATAGTAATAAGAATTATGATCAGTGAACTACTAATTCCATTAATTGGTCAAATCTATCTATTTATATATATATAAATAGATATCTATCCATGTATACGTGATACAAATGATTAAGATCTCATATAGGGATGTGATATAGAATTACTTATCGAGACGGTACATTACATTCCTTTAGTGAATAAAAATCTGCGTCTATTTTGGATATAAGAAGAAATATTTGTATAGGGGTAGCGCATAAAAAAAAAAAAAAGTTTTCCTCCATAATCACTTTGATATTTGAATAAGGAACACCTCGAGTTCTTAGTCGTTCCAGCTGAATTGTTATATAATTGAACTATTGGTGAGCAGTCAATAGATGAAATTGCCGCACTATTAACCATTTCTCAACCTTAGTAAGAGGAGATTACCATGAATCCCTTGATTCCTGCTGCTTCCGTTATTGCTGCTGGATTAGCTGTAGGCCTCGCTTCTATCGGACCTGGTGTTGGTCAAGGCACTGCTGCGGGCCAAGCCGTAGAGGGTATTGCGAGACAACCAGAAGCAGAGGGTAAAATACGAGGTACCTTACTGTTAAGTTTAGCTTTTATGGAAGCTCTAACTATTTATGGACTAGTTGTAGCGTTAGCACTTCTATTTGCAAATCCCTTTGTTTGATCCCGTAATCGCTGAAAGATCTGTACCCCTTGTCATTATCGTTATTATTACCCTCTCCAAATAATTTCTTTGTTCAGTCGATCTTTTTAGGGAGGGGCTGATCCAAGGAATAAAGATCAGTTCTCTCCCTATACCTAGTTTAGCCGGAAATATTCCTGACTTTTGTGACAGGAAGTGGAACGAACAAAGTATTTTATACTACCCCTATAAACACGGGACCTGGGACTGAATAGGTCCCCCGAAATATCCCTATCTGGAACTGGAACAGGAGATAGAGTTGAGTGAGAGAAGAATTCTGTAAAACTTTAATAGCCCTATCTATAAGGGGAGAGCATATGATAAATGGGACTGATTTTTCCTTTTCCTTGGGTTATTGGCCTCCTGCTGGAGGTTTCGGGTTGAATACCAATATTTTAGGAACAAATCTAATAAATCTAAGCGTGGTGCTCGGTGTACTGATCTATTTCGGAAAGGGAGTGTGTGCGAGTTGTTTATTTGAATAATATGGTTGAATCCAACCAGCTGCACGATAGTAAAGTGCATGATCTCAACGAATTACTTCTAAATGGAGAATATGGAAGAACTATAGCATTTCGTAATTGATCGGGAAATGAACTTTTAGTTTCCACTAATCGATAAGAGAAGACATTGAAATGGTTAAAGCTAAACTGTTCGAAGTCCAAGCACAACTGGGTACTCTTTCCACCACTGTGTCAATATGAGATGGGTTAAAAAGGCATAGTTGGAGATTGATCCGATATATAACATTCATATCAATGGAATTATTTGATCCATCCACTGATGGAAATGGTCATAATCTCCTATCCAATTTTGGGTTAAATGCTGAACCGACAACCTACGCAGAAAAAAATGATTATTTGAAAAAAAGGAAAAAAGGAGAAATACGAATGAAAGAGGAAGGAAAAAAGAGAGAATAAGAAGAAAGAGAAGAAGGAAAAGGAAAGAACAACTTTGCCGACAATTGAAAATTCCTCTGGTCGGAGGAGCCCTCTAGATTCTATCTAAATTTTACAGAATATGAACGGAAAGGGCAGGCTCGGTAAAAAAAGGAGATCGATATGCCAGAACTGAGCGGGAGAGCCGAATGAATCGAAAGGTTCATGTTCGGTTTGGGAAGAGATCATGAATTCGTGAAATTCATGGATAGATGATCTACTTTCATTAAGTAATTTATTAGATGACCGTAAACAGAAAATATTGAGTACCATTCGTGATTCGGAAGAGCTATACAAGGGAGCTACCGATCAGCTCGAAAAAGCTCGGGCTCGCTTACGAGAAGTAGAAATGAGAGCGGATGAGATCCAGGTAAATGGATACTCTCAAATAGAACGAGAAAAAGAGGATCTGATCAATGCTGCTCATGAAAATTTGGAACGATTAGAGGATTCTAAAAACGAGACCGTTAACTTCGAACAACAAAGAGCAATTGACCAGGTCCGACAACAAATTTCTCGCCAAGCTTTACGAAGAGCTTTGGGAACTCTGAATAGTCGTTTGAATAACGAGTTACATTTACGTACGATCGATCATAATATCAGCATGCTTAGAGCCATGAAAAAACACAACTGATTAGCCTTTATTTTATAGGTCTCATTTTTCAGAAGATAATTAATAGACGCTAATGGTAACCATTCGACCCGACGAAATTAGTAGTATTATCCGTAAACAGATCAAGCAATATAACCAAGAAGTAGAAGTTGTTAATATTGGCATCGTACTTCAAGTAGGAGATGGTATTGCTCGTATCCATGGTCTTGATGAAGTAATGGCAGGTGAATTAGTGGAATTTGAGGATGGTACAGTAGGCATTGCTCTGAATCTAGAATCAAATAATGTTGGAGCTGTATTAATGGGTGATGGTTTGATGATACAAGAAGGCAGTTCCGTAAGAGCAACTGGAAAAATTGCTCAGATACCAGTAAGTGATGCTTATTCGGGTCGTGTTGTAAATGCTCTAGCTCAACCTATTGATGGCAGAGGTAAAATTACAGCTTCCGAATCTAGATCGATCGAATCTCCTGCTCCAGGTATTATTTCAAGACGTTCCGTATATGAACCTCTTCAAACGGGGCTTATTGCTATTGATTCCATGATCCCTATAGGGCGCGGTCAGCGAGAATTAATTATTGGAGACAGGCAGACAGGTAAAACAGCAGTAGCTACAGATACCATTATAAATCAAAAGGGCCAAGATGTAATATGTGTCTATGTAGCTATTGGTCAAAAGGCCTCTTCCGTGGCTCAGGTAGTTAATACATTCCAAGAACGTGGCGCAATGGAATACACCATTGTGGTGGCAGAAACTGCAGATTCTCCCGCTACATTACAATATCTCGCTCCTTATACAGGGGCAGCTCTAGCCGAATACTTCATGTATAATGAACAACATACTTTAATAATTTATGATGATCTTTCCAAACAGGCACGAGCTTATCGACAAATGTCTCTTCTATTGAGAAGACCACCTGGTCGGGAAGCTTATCCAGGAGATGTTTTCTATTTGCATTCTCGTCTTTTGGAAAGAGCAGCTAAATTAAGTTCTCAGTTAGGTGAAGGGAGCATGACTGCTTTACCGATAGTCGAAACCCAAGCAGGGGATGTTTCGGCTTATATTCCCACTAATGTAATTTCTATTACCGATGGACAAATATTCTTATCGGCTGATCTATTTAATGCCGGGATCAGACCCGCAATTAATGTGGGTATTTCTGTATCTAGAGTAGGATCCGCAGCTCAGATTAAAGCTATGAAACAAGTAGCTGGAAAATTGAAATTAGAGTTAGCTCAATTTGCAGAGTTAGAAGCCTTTGCACAATTCGCTTCTGATCTTGATAGAGCTACTCAAAATCAATTGGCAAGAGGTCAACGATTACGTGAGTTGCTCAAACAATCTCAATCAGCTCCCTTGACAGTGGAAGAACAAATAGCTACTATTTATGCTGGAGCAAATGGATATCTAGATATATTAGATATCGTACAGGTGAGAAAATTTCTCGTTCAGTTACGCGAGTATTTAATAACTAATAAACCTCAGTTTGGAGAAATTATACGCTCTACTAGGGCATTCACGGAACAAGCAGAAGCCCTTTTGAAAGAGGCTATTCAGGAACATATCGAACTTTTTTTACTTCGAGAACAGAAATGAATATTAGACATTTTAGTGGGGCCGTTCAGGGCAAGGAGAAGAGTTGAAGAACGTATTTCAGTACATTTCTGAGCGCAGCAATTGGAGCAATTGAGAAAGATTACGTCCAATAGGATTTGAACCTATACCGGAGGTTTAGAAGACCCCTGTCCTATCCATTAGACGATGGACGCTTTTTATTCTTCTCCTTTCTTTTTTTTTTTTTTTTTTACCTTGTTTTTTCTTACCCGTAAGGGATACTTTATCGTGGACAAATTCATCCGTCCACGATGGGATTCTGTAAAGAATAGAGTATATGTCATATGGAAATGGAAAATTCATTTCGAATGAGAAATTGTCCACGGAAACAATTGATATATCTTGAATAAGTAATATGAGCGGGTAGCGGGAATCGAACCCGCATCGTTAGCTTGGAAGGCTAGGGGTTATAGTCGGCGTTAATTCCCAATCTTCAACACCTCTAATTCAGAACCGAACGTGAAAGTTTCGTTTCATTCGGCTCCTTCATGGGGGATAGAGTGAAAGGGATATGAAGAAGAGGAATACTTAGATCAAATCTTTAGGAAAAAAGATTGAATCCGGATCTTATTTCTGTTCCTCCTATCCTCTCTCTTTTATCCTCTCCTTTCCCATCAAATCTGAATTGTTCTATGAATTGAATCCATAACATCTATGTTAGTTCTCATACGTGAATGGACCTGAAATGTGAAATACCTACTCACTTCATAGATGATCCTTCTAGAAAGAGAAAATTGGAAAGCTTCAATATTTCAATAAAAAAATCTTTCTAGTTACCTCGTTCTCTATTTCTACTGGCTCCAATCTTCAGGAAAAGAGTTACCACCGAGCTCGAACAAAATGCCGGTGACCTCAGTAAACTAAAGTCATCGTTCTATAGCTATTTGGCTCCAACTTATTTTCCCTGTAAGTTGAAGATCTAGTTACGATGAAGAAAAGAGATATCTCTGGATTTCCATCCATGGATTTGTGACTGATCAAATTAAATAGATCGATCTAATCCCGAAAACATTCTGCTTCGCCGTCTTGGAATTGAAAGTGCGTTCTTTTCTCTCATTCCACCCGAATTACGAGAATGTATGCTATTCCTAGCCACGGCATTGATAGGAAAGGATTTGAACCCATCTAGAAATAAAGCTATCGATCGGAACATGGATCGAATTGAAAGATCCTTCAACTATTCAAGTTGGTAATGGAACGAATCACACTTTTACCACTAAACTATACCCGCCACAATTCAATTGTAACATACGGATCGATCTTTTGTCCAACGGGAAGGAGTTCTTAATCTCTAATGGAAGTCCCTATCATTCCATCCCTGGATCTCCACCCCCGGAGATTCAATACTTGATAAAATAGTATTTCATTCTCGGAGATGGCTTATTGTAATTACAAGTTACCTTTGCGAACTGCTAATAAGGCTATTACTAATGGACCTGATATGACTATCAGGGTCAGAACAGTAAGCTGTGCAAGAACCTCTAGATTCATTCTGTTTCAACCCCTTCGATTCTATCGAATTGATAAATGAATAAAATTTTGTCAAGATCAATCACTTTCCACAATCCTTTTTCTTCTTTCTATTTTCTCTCTCTTTCCATCTTTTTATTCTGGATCCCATGGGATCTGTTCAGTTAAAATCAGGAACATCCATAGCTATAGCCCCAAGCAGCGGAGATCGTTAAAATAAATAAAAGCCTACTCATGAGAGAGCCCATTCATGTACTAAAATATCCATAGAATTTGGAGAAAGCCCGATACTAGAAAAAAAAAAAAAAAAAAAAAAAATGGACTAATCCGTTTAACTCTTCTATTTAAAGAATGATTGGAGAGGGAATGAAGAGATGACATCGATATCAGAGAGTCAAATTTCGATAGCTCTTATTGCTGCTTTGATAACAAGTATTTTAACTTTCAGACTAGGTGAAGCACTGTATCAATGATTCGTTCGATTCTTCTTACTTATAGATTCTTATTTATAGAAAAGAAGGGCCTGGCCAGCCAGATACTGGCCAGGACAGGTAAAGTGAAGAATCATTTCGGACGAAATGAACAAGACTATTTTCTCTTCGGAAATGTTGGTCCTTATCCGAAAAATTGCTATATCGATCATATTACTGATACAATTTGTACATACTTATATGGTATAGATCTTCACTCTAGTATCGTGCTAAGCACAAACTGCTTTTTCATAATTCGGAGAGATGGCTGAGCGGACCAAAGCGGTGGATTGCTAATCCATTGTACGAGCTATTCGTACCGAGGGTTCGAATCCCTCTCTCTCCGTTCAATAACTTGAGATTCATCCTACAAATCAGCAGATTCCGGATCTTCCTATGGAAGAGATAGATTTTCAATCTCTCCGGAAGAAGAAAAAGAATTATTCTTTACGTCCAGGATTACGTCCAGGATCGTTCGATAGAAATCCAAAAATAAAGAGAGAAACGAAAAATATCACTACTGTGTAAACGAACAACTTAAGAGTAAACATTACGTAATCTCCGGGATCATTATTAGAAGTGTAACAAAATAGATCGTCAATCTTCGTACCACATATTTATACTTTAATACTAAGGAATAATATTCTATTATGAATAACGGAATTGTTTGGATCTACAAGTCATGTGTGAAGATCAATTTGAAAGAAGATGGATAATTTCATTCCTTGTTCTTAAACTTTTTGTTCTTTCCTCTCTCTTCCCCACTTGGGATTGAATGGAAAGATAGGGATTTGAATCCTTATTTACCTAACTGTTTTTGGGTTGGAACAAATTCGGGACTGTTGCAATCAACCGCTCTGCCATTTATCCGAAGAGTTCTCAAGTAATAAAATAAATAGACTCAATTGTTCAACAGAGAAAAATTATGGAAAGAAATAGATTGTGAATTCTCATTCATACTCGTTCTATTCCATAGATGTAACGGATATTTCTCCAATGGGAATATGTCGTTTACATAAAGATAAAAAATAGCTCGAACCGGGCTTGCGATGAGATTTAAATCGACTAAGATGAATACAAGGGTTTCTAATTCAGAAAGATTTAGATCTGGTATCGTTGGGAGGGAACCAGAAGATAACCTCTGCCCCACAAAATGAGCAGAACAAAAGAGTGGGGGTGATAAAAGAACCTCTTAATCAATGATGGCAATCCAAGAATTTTTACTATATGGGAACTATTGAACCATGATTCGTTTTGAATCGAATGAATTTTTCATTTTTCTTTGTAAAGGATTGAAACTTTCGAATATTATCGGAAACTTACAGCAGCTTGCCAAACAAAGGCTAAGAGAAAAAAGAACACAGGGATAATTGGCATTACATCTACAACTGGATCAAAAATAGCATAAGCCTCGGGTAATTTGGCCAGAAATAGATCATTCAAATGAAGGGCATCATCTAGACAGATATTAGACATAGCTGGCATTTAGATTCTCCGATTTATATTCTTTATATTCAAACATTATGTAATATGACGCCCCAAAAAGCATCTCGTCGATCAATTGAAGCTATTCGGCGAGTCTGATTATAGATCTTTCGGGTCGGAAGAGATCGTTTTTTACAAAATATTTTACCTGATTCGATAGATAATGACCAATGAAATAGATATTTTTTTTTTTTTTTTTTTTTCTATTATGCTTAATCCTATCAATAACCTATTGGATCATTTTCCCGATTGATACGAACCTATTTTTATTTGATCCAAACACTCTGTTTAATAGGTTGACGAAATACTGAATATTAGTATTCACTAGCACATATACGAATGCGGAGCATCGGATGGAAATGGGGCGTGGCCAAGCGGTAAGGCAGCGGGTTTTGGTCCTGTTATTCGGAGGTTCGAATCCTTCCGTCCCAGACTCATTTTATTGAAACAAATATTGCTATCTCTTTGTCGAAAGAGAAAGGATAAGTAGAGAAATGGTAAATCCGATGAAATCGGATCTTCACTTTTGATTTCTCATCATTGCATATACGATACTTATAAAAAGGGAATGTGTCTCCCATGAGACAGACATGGCAAGGGATATCTCTGTGATGTAGGGTGGGAACACAGATCAATTTGAGAGAAAATCTGATCCATGAGATTAGCCTATTGGATGTATGCTGGTCCTGCTCATATTGGAACTTTACGAGTAGCTAGTTCTTTTAAAAATGTCCATGCCATTATGCATGCTCCTCTAGGAGATGATTATTTCAATGTAATGCGTTCTATGTTAGAACGCGAAAGAGATTTTGCTCCTGTAACTATTAGTATAGTAGATCGCCACGTACTAGCACGTGGATCTCGAGAAAAAGTTGTTGAGAATATTCTCCGAAAAGATAAAGAGGAACGTCCCGATCTGATCATATTGACGCCTACATGTACCTCTAGTATCTTGCAAGAGGATTTGCAAAACTTCGCGAACAAAGCATCCAGAATTTCTGATTCCGACGTAATTTTTGCAAATATAGATCATTATCGAGTGAACGAACTTCAGGCGGCAGATAGAACTTTGGAACAAGTGGTTAAATATTATTTGGATAGATCTCACGGACAAGAAACATTGGATCAATCCGTAACAGATGTACCTTCTGCAAATCTAATTGGGATTCTCACATTGGGCTTTCACAATCAACATGATTGCCGTGAATTGAGACGTTTATTAAGAGATCTGGACATCAAGATTAATCAAGTGATTCCTGAAGGAGGATCTGTAAAAGACCTTATAAATCTACCAAGAGCTTGGTTCAATTTAGTTCCTTATCGTGAAGTGGGCTTAATGACAGCGATGTATCTGGAGAATGAATTCGGAATGCCTTATGTATCCACAACTCCCATGGGAGCTGTAGATATGGCCGAATGCATCCAACAGATCCATAGAAATGTTAATACCTTGGCTCCCATTTCATCGAATAAAAAGGTTGATTACGAACCCTACATTGATGGACAAACCCGATTTGTTTCCCGAGCTGCTCGGTTCTCGAGATCTATCGATTGTCAGAATTTGACGGGGAAAGAAACAGTCGTTTTCGGCGATGCAACCCATGCTGCTTCAATTACTAAGATATCTATTCGAGAGATGGGAATTCGTGTGAGTTGTACAGGTACTTATTGTAAACATGATGCAGAATGGTTCAAAGAGCAAATTCAAGATTTCTGTGATAAAATACTCATCACGGATGATCATACTGAAGTGGGAGATATGATCGCTCGTGTAGAACCATCTGCAATATTTGGTACTCAAATGGAACGTCATATTGGTAAACGTCTCGATATTCCTTGTGGAGTTATTTCTTCACCAGTTCATATCCAAAGTTTTCCTTTGGGGTATCGGCCCTTTCTGGGTTACGAAGGTACTAATCAAATAGCTGATCCAGTTTATAACTCATTCGCCCTGGGTATGGAAGATCATCTTCTAGATATTTTTGGTGGTCATGATACTAAGGAAATAATGACTAGATCACTATCCACGGGTATAGGCCTGATTTGGGATCCTGAAAGTCGACGAGAACTAAGTAAAATTCCCCACTTTGTTAGGAACAAAGTCGAAAGAAATATCGAGAAATTCGCACAACAAAAGGGCATTGTGAACATTACTACCGAAGTAATCTATGCAGCCAGAGAAGTGTTAGGTATCTAGCTAGGATGATTAATTTATGTCATTCCGTAAATCTATTCCATTTGTACTTGTATAAGAAATTTCTTCTATTTATCCAATAGGAGTGAATCGAATTCGATCCCTGTTCCTATCGTATCAATTTCATTAATGACTATTCATAATTATATATGAATTTTTAGATCAGGAATCTTATGGTAAAACTTCGTTTAAAACGATGTGGTAGAAAGCAACGTGCGACTTGAACGACATGATCGGTTCCGTGGATTAAGATATCCACCATTTCATATCCGAATGGAGATGCTCGTAGTTCAACATTTTTTCATTTTATTCCTGCTTTTCTTTGGGAGAAAAAAAAAAAAAAAAAAAATAGGGGAAAGAAAAGGAAAATATAAATATTACATGACGGAGCTTGAGCAGTAAGTATTAATTCATTCATTGATCAGGGGACAGAATCTAAGGTCAGTGTAGATAAATGAGCTATAACGACTTTGTAAGTCCACATTGATTTACGAAATCAGAATGGTTGAATCGGAACAGGTAAACAATTACCGATTATGATGGGTAGGAATATTTCAATAAGAAATAGATTCGATCATATAAGGATCAATCATTCATATGATTGCTCAACGTGGACAAATAGCAAAATGTACGTTGCTGTCATTCTAAAAAGATTGGAGACCACCGAAGCAAGATAAGGCTCAGACCTAATGATTAAAAGATGATCGATCTCAGAACAAGAAAATCCTATTTTATGATTGTTCAAACGATTCGATAAAAATGAGAGATCGAGATAGATTAAACATGAAAAAAAAAATAGGGGAAAGACGGCTCAAAAAGTGGAGGAATAGGATTTTATGATGGTTGAGCATTACCTAAGCATACTTGAGCTATGAGTATGAATTATTTATTTTTTTTTTTTTTTTTTTTTCCTTTTTGAGAAGGAAAAGTACTAAGTTCATATAGCCTATCTATCTATATAGATAGATAGACATAGATCTATAGTAGAAAGATATATGAATCTTATCAAAATTCTTATTGCTCGAGCCGTATGAGGAAAAAGCTTCATATACGTTTTCCAGGGGGGGGGGGGATTATAGCCTACCTATCCCAATTAGCTACTTATCGAATTGTTGCAATTAACGTTGAATCTCGAAGAGAAGGAAAAGCTCTTCAGGAAGTGGGTTTTTACGATCCAATGAAGGATCAAACTTATTCAAATGTTCCTGCTATTCTACATTTTCTTGAGAAAGGGGCTCAACCTACAGAAACCGTTCATGATATTTCGGAGAAGGCAGGGATATTTCAAAAATTTCAGACCAATCTTTAGGGAAAGGAATGGATCCAATATTTAGCTTTGTGCAATTGTTTTTTCACCATCCATTTCTATTTTTTGTATTATATATTCATTTAGTCATTCCTGTTCCCATGCGATCTTATATGAAGATGACGAATATGAAAATCTTTTTATCTAGATGGATGAAAGATTGAGTTGATAGAGAGAATAATTAGATCGATAAAATGAGGAGCTTCCAAAATTTTAATTTTGGAGCTCCTTATTCTGTACAAATTTTCATAATGAACGGGACGGTCTAATTCGTTGTCCTTATTGTGAATAAGCCCAAGCCAAGATCTCTTCTCAATGCGCCCGTCCTGCTAATTCAACAATTAATTTCTCTACAACATTCCGGGATTGACAATGAGATATTGTGCCGATATAATCCGTTCATATGGAAATATAGATCCTTCCTTCTTGGGTTCACCAGTTCGTTAATGGTTCTTCCAAATTTTAATGATGATTTGGTCGACGGATCAAAAATAACCCCATTTGGATAAATGGCTTGATCCGTAAATGGTAGATAAAAATCTACGTATATATAGATACATATGAATGAACGAGTTAATCATTAACCTAGACATTCACACAGGTTTTTGTTTCCCTCATTCAACGATTATTCAATTTATTTTCTTTCGTATTTGATATTTGAGAACTTCGTATTTATTTTATAACTCCGTATTCGACTTCGATCACATCTATATCCTAATATGGGTTGCTAACTCAATGGCAGAGTACTCGGCTTTTAAGTGCGACTAATATCTTTTACACATTTATATGGAGTAACAAATTCGTCCATACTTTCGGTAAAGTTGTGAGACTATGACTGATCCTGGAAGGGAAATGAATGGAAAAAACAGCATGTCGTTCAAATAAATGATCTTGATGAGACTTGATCTGATCGTATCCGATCAGAACCAAATCTCATCCAAGGAATCAAATGGATGGGAAACGTATATCATATGCATAGATGGATGTGTGATATGCTCATCCATTTCAATGTGATAATTGTGAAATAGGATTGAATCAATTCGCGGTTAAGTCAGGTGAGTCAATGGATAGAGCTAAATGGCCTAAATCATAGGGAAAACCAGAGGAACGAGCTTCTGTTCTTCATTTAGATGAGGAATCCCCTTTACTGATCAGGAGTTAAGAGCATATCAGTGTCCATCTATATGGGGGAGGTTTTTCTTATGAATACGATTAGGGATTTATCCGCCCAGAATGAGTCCTAAGTACTCGAGTACGAATGTGTAGGAGAAATGGTATACTGACCATGTCAATTCATTCCAAAGTCAGGAGAGCGATCAGGTCGCTAAGAGAAAGGATTTTCATTATCTCTCATGTGAGATTTTTAGATAGAAGATCCATTGAATAGGATCTCTATCTCTCAGATGGATCATTATCTATCTTGTCTTGACCGGATGGATCGCACTATGTATTATTTTGTAACCCAAGAGGTCACTCTCATGAGGGCCATAGCCGAGGTTTTATTGAAAATGGATAAGTTTCGAAGAAATGGAAAGGAAGATACATTCCGGCAGCGGCGTTTTCTATATCCACTCCTTTTTCAAGAAAATCTTTACGCAATTGCTTATGATCATTATTTAAGTAGATCAAGTTCCTTCGAATCGATGGAAAATTCAAGTTACAATGATCGATTCAGTTTCCTAACTGTAAAACGTTTAATTAGTCGGATACGTCAACAGAATGGTTCAATTGTTTCATTTGGAAATTACAACCAAAATAAATTAGTTGGTCACAACAGGAATTTCTATTCCGAATTGGTACTAGAAGGTTTGACAGTGGTTCTAGAAGTTACCTTCTCAATCCAATCGAAACATTATCTAGAAGGAATGAATGAATGGAATAGTTTCCGGTCCATCCATTCCATATTCCCTTTTATGGAAGACAAAATTCCACATTCCAATTTTCTCTTAGATATACGAATACCCCACTCTACTCATCCGGAAATTTTGGTTCGAACTTTTCGTTACTGGATCCAAGATGCTCCTTCTTTACACTCATTACGATCTGTTCTCCACGAACATCGAAATCTTATTCTTTCGGAGAATTTGGATCAATTGATTCTCATCGCTTCGAAAGAAAAGACAAGGTTATCCCTGTTCCTGTGGAATTATTATGTCTATGAATGTGAATCTCTTTTAGTTCCCCTTTGGAAACGATTTTCTTATTCACGATCATTGTCCTATGGAGCTTTTCTAGAGCGAACTACTTTTTATAGAAAGATCGAGCATATTGTCATATTTTCTCATAAATCTATTAAAGATTTGAAAAAAAGTATCTGGTTTTTGAAGGATCCTTCCATTCATTATGTGAAAGATAGAGAAAGATTTCTTATAGCTCTGAGGGGTACTTACCTTCTAGTGAAAAAATGGAGATATCATCTTACAAATTTTTGGCAGTGTCATTTTCATCTCCGGTCCCAACCATATCGGATATCTATCGATGAATTATCCAAGAATTGTTTTTCTTTCCTGGGCTATTTATTTAGCGTCCAAATGAAGACTTTCGTGGTTAAGATAAAAATGCTGGATGATTCATTCATTACCGATCCCATTACCAAGGAATTCGATCCAATAGCTCCAACTACGCTTTTGATTGGATATTTAGCTAAAGAAAGGTTTTGTGATATCTCAGGGCGCCCAACTGGTAGATTGGCCTGGACTGGTCTAACAGATGACAATATCCTCCATCGATTTGATCGAATTTGGAGAAACATCTTACATTATTACAGTGGATCCTCAAAGAAAGATGGTTTATATCGTATGAAGTATATACTTCGACTTCCATGTGCTAAAACTTTAGCCTGTAAACATAAAAGTGCGATACGCGTAGTTCGGGAAAGATTCGGTTCAGAACTATTCACGAAATCATCTCCAAAAGAACGAGAATTGATATCTTTGTCTTTCTCAAAGACCCGTTCACAGAGAGAACGAATTTGGCATTCAGATATTCTCCAAAGAAATCCTTTTTGTTAATTCCTGGCGGAATAAACAAAATCTACAAGTAGAAACCCCATTCGACCGATGAAATGTTCATTGAGCAATTGCCAGAATAGAATCGATCCACAATCTATTTTTTTTTTTTTCGGGAATTAAGATGATTACGAAATATATACATAGAGAAAGCCGTGTGCAATTAAAATTGCAAGCACGGTTTGGGGAGAGATTTTTTCCTCCTATTGAAGGAGGAGATCATCCACTCCATCCGACGAGTTCCGGGTTCGAGTCCCGGGCAACCCAGATGGATCGGATCCAATTCCCATAGGTATCTCTAGCTACTTTTTCCTTGGATCCAATCGAATTGATCTTCATATTCTTATTCACGAGAAATAAAATCTCACACCGAATTCATCTCAAGGGTTCATTCCATTTCTAAATTGCATTGCACTTTACCGCAGTGAATAATTTATTATTAATGGATTATTTTCATTCCAATCTACTATTTATGAAATTGTAAATAAGGAATGTGACGAAATAGATAATATGTATATATATATATATATACGAAATCTATGGCATCTATGAGGTACATAAATTGAAAATTTCAGATAGATCAATATCTCTTTTAATATTCCCTTATTTGTAAATTACTATACTGAATTGATCTAGAACCTCGGTTGACATAGATATATGAGTCATACTATACTGTTAAATAACAAGCTTCATATGTATGCTTGGGAGCTTCTGATAATTCCATAAACCGAGTTTAACCAACCATGACTGCAATTTTAGAAAGACGCGAAAGCGCAAGCCTATGGGGTCGCTTCTGCGACTGGATTACTAGCACTGAAAACCGTCTTTACATCGGATGGTTCGGTGTTTTGATGATCCCTACCCTATTGACCGCAACTTCTGTATTCATCATCGCTTTCATCGCGGCTCCCCCAGTAGATATTGATGGTATTCGTGAGCCTGTTTCCGGTTCTCTTCTTTATGGAAATAATATTATCTCCGGTGCTATTATTCCCACCTCTGCGGCTATTGGTTTACACCTTTATCCTATTTGGGAAGCAGCTTCCGTCGATGAATGGCTATACAACGGTGGTCCCTACGAGCTAATTGTTCTGCATTTCTTACTTGGTGTAGCTTGCTACATGGGTCGTGAGTGGGAACTTAGCTTCCGTCTAGGTATGCGCCCTTGGATTGCTGTTGCATATTCAGCTCCTGTCGCAGCTGCTGCTGCTGTTTTCTTGATCTACCCCATTGGTCAAGGGAGCTTCTCCGACGGTATGCCTCTAGGAATATCTGGTACTTTCAACTTCATGATCGTATTCCAGGCTGAGCACAACATTCTTATGCATCCATTCCACATGTTAGGTGTAGCTGGCGTATTCGGCGGCTCTCTATTCAGTGCTATGCATGGTTCTTTGGTAACCTCCAGTTTGATCAGGGAAACTACCGAGAATGAGTCTGCTAATGCGGGTTACAAATTTGGTCAAGAGGGAGAAACCTACAATATCGTAGCTGCTCATGGTTATTTTGGCCGATTGATCTTCCAATATGCTAGTTTTAACAACTCTCGCTCTTTACATTTCTTCTTAGCTGTTTGGCCCGTAGTAGGTATCTGGTTTACTGCTCTGGGTATTAGCACTATGGCTTTCAACTTAAATGGATTCAATTTCAATCAATCTGTAGTTGACGGTCAAGGTCGTGTAATTAACACTTGGGCTGATATCATCAATCGCGCGAATCTTGGTATGGAAGTTATGCACGAACGTAACGCTCACAATTTCCCTCTAGATTTGGCCGCTGCCGAAGTGACCTTTATAGATGGATAA